GCTATCCAATTTGATTCTAACATTATCTATTAGAAATGAGTTTTCTAGCATTTGACTACGTACCACTAAAGGATTTAATCGTACACTTGACAGATAACCCATAAACTCTAAATTATCTTTAGATAATTGATTTATATTGACCTTTTGTGATTGAAACCATACGGAAAAATAAAATTGCCATAAATTAACAAAATAATATTTCCATTTATTCATCAGAAGCGGCGTATCCTTTGTTGCCAGAATGGATTTTCCGTGATATCTAACATAATGTATGAAAGGATCCTGGAGTAACCCTAGGATCGCTGGAAAATTATTAACAAAGACTTTTAAAAAATGTTGTATTTTTCGATAGAAAAAAATTCGCTCAAAAAAAACTTCATAAGATGTTGATCGTAAATGATAAGACCGCTTGCGTAGAAAAAAAAAGATGGATTCGTATTCACATACATGAGAATTATATAAGAACAAGAAAAATCTTGGATTCAACAGGGATTTTTTTTGAATATCCAAATTCTTCCAATTGCAATACTCATATAGACAGAACCGAAAAAAATGCAAAGAAGAGGCATCTTTTACCCGGTAACGTAGGGTTTGAACCAAGATTTCTAGATGGATGGGATAAGGTATTAGTACATCTAACACATAATTAAAATGTGATAATTTGTCTTCTAAAAAGGGAAATATTGAATGAATTGATTGTAAATTATAAGATTTTTTAAATTGTTTTCCTTCGAAAGAGGATCCTAATCTTAGAGAAAAGGGAATTTCTACAATCACTGCAAATAAAACAGATATCATTTGATAATAGAAAAGATTGATATGCCCAAAAAAGGGATTTTGGTTCAAATCCTTAGTGGGAATAATCAAACGATTCTGTTCATACATTCGAAAAATTAAGCGTTTCACAATTAGTGAACTATATTTTTTGTCAAAATCCGCATTTTCCAAGAAAATAGAGTGATTTCTATTTAATCTATTGAAACCGTGATGATAAGCAAGTACATAAATATACTCCCGAAAAAAAAGTGGATATAGAAAACTCTGTTGCCGAGCCCCATCGAACTCTAAATATCCTTGAAATTTCTCCATTTGGATTGAAATTTGATTTGAACTGAACTGAAAGTAAAGTCTTTATTTTCTTGAGTTCTGAAATGACACATAGTGCGATACAGTCAAGATAAGGTATTAGATTACAAAAACAATAGATACCTCATAAAACAGGTAGACTGCTAACCGGATTCGCTATCTTTAATAGGTTTCTGTTCGTTATATTTTATATTATAAAATAACAAAACAAGATGATTAGAAATCCTTTATTTTTTTAACCTAATCGCTCTTTTGATTTTGGAAATATATATATATATTTATCAATATACTGCTTCTTTTACACATCCATCTCCAACCTAACCCAAACGGACTAGGGAAAAAATAATAAGGACTCATGAAAATTTTGATAATAACACGCCAGAAAAAAATGCCTTCCCATACCCGTATTAGGCACTAATCTATTTTTAACATTTAATTAGATCGGGTAATTTTTCAAATTACGAATGGAAGCTCGTTTCTTTTTTTTTTCTGGAATCAGTAAAACTGATTTTTTATCCATCCATTTATATTTATTCACTCGACCCAAATTGGAATTCTTTTTTTTTTTCGATACCGAAAACAAGGTAGGAAAAAAAATTATCTCAATTCTCCCTTGATACGACATGCTATTTTTTCCATTCATTCCTTTCAGGATCAGTCGTGGTCTTACAAACTCTACCGCGGATCTGGACGAATCCTTTTCTTCATACAAATGTGTAAAAGATGCTAGTCGCACTTAAAAGCCGAGTACTCTACCGTTGAGTTAGCAACCCCCCCAAAAAAAAGAAAGTACTACAAATTATGAAGATACAACCAGAATAAAAAAAAAAAAAAAAAAAGAAAAATCCAGTAATGTGTGCGTCAGAGATACATATATCTATTTCTCTATGAGAGAATTATATTTGATCAATACACTGTTGTCAATATGATTGTGAATTTTTTTTTGAATATACTGAAAAGAATCAAAAAAGAAATAAAAACGCTTAACCCCTTGGTTTGTTAGTTCATACAATGAATGAAAGAATGAAAACTAAGCCAGCCAGTGCAGGGTAATCTCAAATCTTTTTATACTTTTTTCGACCCATTTTTTATGGCCTTTAATTTTTTATGAATAATGAATAAATTATTCATATAATAATATATATTTAGAAAAGAATATAATTAATAAATATATTTTTTTCTATACAGTATTATTTTCTATACAGTAAAATTTTGTATAAATACAAAATTTATAATTTCTATAGATCCAAAAATCCTAATTTTTTTATGATTATAAAATATAATAATTGTTAGCAGGGTATTTATTAGTATTTGTACCTTCGGAAGAATACTAATAATAAATACAAATTGTAATAAATCAAAATAAATATGATAAAAGCGAAAGAGGAGGAAAGAAAGGAGTAGATAAAATTTGATACCAAGCTATATACAAGTCTTTCACATCCTCTTTTTTATATTTCATTAATTCAATTTCGTTTTATTAAGACTTAATTCCGTAAAAATCCCTGCTTTCTTTAAAATATCATGAACTGTTCTTGTTGGTTGAGCGCCTTTTTTAAGGAAATCGAGAATAGCAGGAAGATTTAAATAAGTTTGATTAGTTATCGGATCATAAAAACCCACTTTCCGAAGATCTCTTCCTTCTCTTCGGGATCGAACATCAATTGCAACGATTCGATAAACGGCTCATTGGGATAGATGTATATGAATAATACCCCCCCTAGAAACGTATAAGAGGCTTTAGCCTCGTACGGCTCGAGAAAAAAATTCAATGAGTAGAAGTTAACTCTCTGTTTAAAATTCAAATATTAAATCAATTAATAAAAATATTTAATCTATTAGCCAGTATTGAAACCCCTAAATATTTTTTTCCATAAAAAGCATTCGTAACATTCGTCCTCTCGTAACTCAAGTTAAATAACTCTCAAATATCTCAACAGAGAATCCTTAAGTACTCTTTTTATTGAGTAGTCTCTAACCCTTTTTTTGTTTGTCTCATTTTTTAGAATAAATTTTGATTCTTCATTCTGATCTAGTTATTCAAACAATTGAAAACTGGATTTCCTTGTTTCAGGATTCTTTATCTTTACTTTGAATCTTTGGGTTTAGACATAACTTCGGTGATCTTGAATCGTTTTATTAAAAAAGGGCAGCAACAAGCCCCTGATTTTGTTTATGATTTCTTTTCTTTCTATCAAAGAATCATAGAAACGCTTGATTCACGCATTATAGACTTTTTATTCAAAGAATTTTACAATAAAAAAATTTTTTCCTTTTCCATTGTAAAATTGCTTGAAAGGACTTAAAAAAAAAAGACTTACGAAGTTGTTCCAACTTATTGATTCGCACTAACCCTAGATCCTTACTCCTGCGAAAGTAATAAAAACTTTCTATTCTCCTCGAGCTCCATCCTGTACTCTTTTTTATATTCAAAAAAGTGTAGGACTCTAGTAAAATAGAACACAAAATGTCGAGCCAAGAGCACCTATATTCCTATATAAAATAAAGTGGCGGATCAAAAAATCCACAGCAGATCATATCCTTCAAGTCGCACGTTGCTTTCTACCACATCGTTTTAAACGAAGTTTTACCATAACATTCCTCTAGTTTGTGTAATTGATTCAATTATGGAATCATGAATAGTCATAGTTCAGTCAGTATATCGTAATCTATACTTTTTCTTTCTCTATGAATAGAATATTTAATTTACGCATAAAAGGTTCAGTCAGAATTCAAATGAATCCCATATTCGATTGTATATATATGTAAAATATACATTTGAATAGAAATCTATATATATATATATAGATTTCTTTATATAAATATATAAATATTTATATATATATATATTTATGAAAACTCTTATAATCTATGGTTCTACCTTACTTACCCGCATCACACACAAATAAAAAAGAAAATAGATTGTTTTGAATTCGGTTAAAATGATGAAAAAATAAGTTGATTCTTCTTTTCATTTCAATATTTTATAAGAAAAAAATATTGGATTTTTAAACAGAAAGAGAAAGATGGTGTACAAAGGCAATCGAAGATTGATTCCGTAATGACTGTACTCTGGGACGGAAGGATTCGAACCTCCGAATAGCGGGACCAAAACCCGTTGCCTTACCGCTTGGCTACGCCCCATTTCAATTTGTATTCAAGACTACTAAAAGAGTAATATTGCTATTGGTTGTTCGTCAATTCAATTTCAGCCCAAATTAAATATAGATTACATTGGTGCTAGAGTTTTTACACGTGTAGATAGCAAATCAAACTTACTTTATTGATCATTACATAGAATTCAATTAAGATATTGTATGAAAATATTATTGCTTTAATTCTCTTATGAGAATTAAAGGATTTTTGATTGAGTTAAGTTCAACAAAGTCTTTTTAGACTATCTTTAGTTATTTTTTTCGTTATATAAAAAATATATTAATAACTCAATCAAAATTAAATTATCCATAAGAACACTAATTTTTGTTATGCTTAATATATTGAATTTGATCTGTATTTGTTTTAATTCTGCCCTTTTTTCAAGCACTTTTTTAGTCGCCAAATTGCCGGAGGCCTACGCCTTTTTGAATCCAATCGTAGATGTTATGCCCGTAATACCTCTTTTCTTTCTTCTCTTAGCCTTTGTTTGGCAAGCAGCTGTAAGTTTTCGATGAAATTATTAATACTGTCTTAGAAAAACGCACGATTTTTATTCTTCCACCAATTCAAAAGATCAAAAAAATCTTGACGTATGAACGAACTCTCAATTCAAACATTGAATTTTTTTGGTAGCCATACTAAATCTGGATCATTCTATTTCCTCCATTTTATCCTCTTTTCCCTAAATGAAAGAACCTAAATTAGATTTGAGTTCACAAAAAAAATATCTAGATGTTGGTATGGAAATCTGGTTGAATATGAAAGACTCATTATCTTATTACAAATTACTTTCTTAAACTGAAACTTTTTTTTTTTTTTGTTTTCTAGAAAATAAAAAAAAAAAAAAGTTATTTATTGGCATCAAAATGAGATATTTGGTATAAAAATAGAGAATCTATTCTCTTTTTTTTTTTGAAAAAAAAAAGTAAGATCTTGGAGATTTTGTAATGCTTACTCTCAAACTTTTTGTATACACTGTAGTTATATTCTTTGTTTCTCTCTTCATATTTGGATTCCTATCTAATGATCCAGGACGTAATCCGGGACGTGAAGAATAAAAAAATAAAAATAAAGGTTTTTTATTGCTTTATTTAATTAGTGGAAATGTGCGAATTTTATTAAGATTTTTTCTATTACACATCATAAAAAAGAGAAAGGGAAAGAGAGGGATTCGAACCCTCGGTACGATTAACTCGTACAATGGATTAGCAATCCAACGCTTTAGTCCACTCAGCCATCTCTCCTAATCGAAAAGGGATACTTAATACTTATTAGGTTCCATGTAGACAAAAAAGACTTGAAAAAAGCCTTCTCCAATTTTTTCTTCAAAAATGTTCTTTTTTTGTTTTGTATAAATTATTCTATTATATATATATATTTATATTTTCTATATTTTATTATATATAATTTCTTTTTTTATTTTTTTTTATTTATGATCTAATTCTATATATTTCTATATATAATAAAATATATATATATTACTGTTATATAATATATAACTTTTTTATAGAACTTTCTCAGTAATTCTATTTACATAAAAAATGTAGATAAAGATTAGATAAAGAAAAGGCTCGAACTAAAAATAAAAAGAGAACTAAATAAAACCACAATAATAGGAATAGAGAATCTTTTTTTTTTCTCGTCTAAACACAAGTAAAAGATCCTTTTTTATTTTAATAGCCTGGCCTGGTCAGTCCCCAGCCGGGCCTTTTTTTGTTAAAGTGAAAAAGACTCATCCGATGGATTTTTAGACAAAAAAGATCTGAAATTGAAAAAAAAAAGAATCTGCTTTTACTAATTTTATTAAGTCAACGCTAGAATTTTCGAATTTTTTTTTCAGATTTGTGTATTACACTCCCGATTACTTTGTTCGACAAAAGGTCAATTTATATGCAATAATTGGATTGTAGCGGGTATAGTTTAGTGGTAAAAGTGTGATTCGTTCCTTTAACCCCTTTAATAGTTAAAGGGTCTCTCGGTTTGATTAATCTTCCGATGAAAAACTTTTTTTCTTAAAAGGATTTAGTCCTTTACCTTTCAATAAAAAATTCAAGGAAAATTATAGATTCTCGTAATTTGTATCCAAAGACTCTAATCAATTGTAAATTTGGATTATGAAATTCTGAAACATAATTTTTGAATTGGATTACTATTTACAATTCAATAAGTATAACAAGAGGATCCATGGATAAAGCTAGAAAAGTTTCTTTCTAATCGTAACTAAATCTTCAGTCAGTTCTATTCATTGTTTGGTATAGAAAAAATTGAAGCAAAATAGCTATTAAACGAGAACTTTGGTTTACTAAAGACATCGACATTTTCTATTGTTTTAGCTCGGTGGAAACAAAATACTTTTCCTAAGGATTCCATTAAATAGAAATAAAGAACGAAGTAACTAGAAAGATTGTTCGAGTTCTACTTTTCTATCTTCTATAAGGATCATCTAGAAAGCCAAATTTTCTGTGAAAGCATCCAGACGGAAAAAAGCTAACATAGATGTTATGGGTCGAATTTTTATTTTGATTTCGTTCCCGTCTTTTTTTTTATTTGGTAATTTATCCATCCATCATAAAGGAGCCGAATGAAACCAAAGTTTCATGTTCGGTTTTGAATTAGAGACGTTAAAAATATAAAAATGATCAATCGGCGTCGACTAAAACCCTTAGCCTTCCAAGCTAACGATGCGGGTTCGATTCCCGCTACCCGCTCTAAATTCTAAATAGCCCCTTTTTATTAGCGACAATTTTATCTATTAGAATTGTCTAATAGCAATTGTGTATTGAATTCACTTCAATACACAATTGCTAAAAAGATTTCGCACATTCTTTTTTTTTTAAGAATTGGAAAGTCAAAAAAAGAGAAAAGCGTCCATTGTCTAATGGATAGGACATAGGTCTTCTAAACCTTTGGTATAGGTTCAAATCCTATTGGACGCAATATCAATATAAATATATTGATATTTATCTATTATTTCCATTTCTATATATTATATAGAATCTATTTTTTTATATTTAGAAAAAAGAAAAGAAAGAAATAGAATAAGAAAGAAACTCTGAATGCTTTAAGATTTCATATTAAACAGATATTAGTTATATACTTCTTTCTATTATATATCTACTTAACTTATCTACTTCTATTTATAGAATTTCTGAAAAATTTAATTAAAGAATAAAATTTACTAAAGAATCAAAAATTAAGAATGATCCATTTCTTTTTTTATAATTTCTCCTGAAGTAGAAAACGTTCCAGTTGCTCTTG